CTTTCTCAGAGGGTGCGGGACGCTTGCGGAGTCCGTGCCTTCCGTACCACCACAGGTCGTTCTTGGGCAGATCCCGCTCCTAAACATAAGGGAGGGATAGGGGGAAAGGGGCCGGGCCTATCATATAAATAGGGTTGTAGAAAGACCACTTTCATTCGACGTTCCGGGGCGCCCGATTCGATCGACGAATTTGGCGAGCTGATCCGCTTTGATCCAGGAGAAAGCCCAGTCAGCCACCTTTTCGGTGCAGGTCACGTGACCTACAGCTCGGCCTTCGCTTTTTGAGACTTCCTCTACCCACATCTCTATGTGCCCGCAGCACTTTCATATGGAGAAAGATGGGCTTACCATGTTCCATCAATAGCACCTAACCTATGCCGATTTTGGCGGACCGTGCTCCACCCCGGTGAACTCATGCGGTTCCGACGTGCCCAGAGGCCAGAGGCGAATCCGTTCACGGTCCGTAGGACCAACACCATTCGAAGGTTGATGGCCCGCCCCGCCTAGAATAGGAATCTTTGACTGGGCTTACACACATTCGCTCACTTACGCTGTCCCCCCTCAGCTCACCCTAGCCCCGGGTACGTCGTCTCCAAGGCTTCACACAAAATCTTCACTGACAACATATGCATGCTTTTGTAGGGTCAGGCAGAACCGTTGTTGCCTGATGGGAACTTCCCCCATATTGCTATCAATGTCTTCATGTCGCACGACCTCTTAACATTACACCACTGAATCCCCAATCCTTTGCTTGCTGTGCAGTGACAGTACCAATATCCACTAATCGTTGTTTCCAGATACGGTTGCCGGTTGACATCTCTTCTAATTCGTCGATACGAGAAGCAAATTGTTGTGTGGAGGAATCAATATCTCGACATAAGCCAAGAGGCAGATCTTGTGCCACTCCACCAGGTCGTATGAAACTGGCATGCATCCTGGCTCCCGGGACTCTTTCATAGAATTCCAACAATTTCTCCCGCTCCTCAAAAGCCCAAAGGAACGGAGTTGATGCTCCCACATCCATAGCATGAGTAGTTGAAGCAAGTGAATGATTTGAAATTCGAGTTATTTCACAGAATAACACTCTTATATATTGAGCTCGTAATGGTACCTCACAATTCAAAAGTCTCTCTACGGCTGAAGAATGAGCGTGTTCTTGGGCCATCGTAGAAACATAGATAGGGTCAACGACGGAACGAACAACGAAACTTTACGACAGCTTTTTCGTACACGTTCACTTGCATCACATACACAAGTGCTCTCTGAACCGTGCAATAAGGTCACCCATAACACGGCTCTCCCACTGGAGTTACCTTAGCCCCGGGCCATGCTATTCCATGATATTGGAAAAAGGCAGCCTAATTATTATCATCGTCTTGAAAGCTGGGCGCCTTTTGAATATGAGTGGGGCTCCTAGTCTAGGCGGCGCCTTCGTAGAGCCAAACCGAAGGAAGAGCAAAAGGGCGAGGCCACACCCGGCTTCGAATAGGAGGGGGGGCTTAGCTCTGGATCCCGCCTGCTTGCAGAAATGAATGGATCAGAAAGGGGGCTGGGTTCTATTTCCGGGCCGGGCAGGAGGTGAAGGCCAGAAGAAGAAGAGAAGTGCGCCTTCCCGGTAAGGAAGAGGATAAAAAGGTGCTGTCATCTATCTCGACCTGTTTCCCGAGGCGTTGGAAATGAAGACCGGCTCAGAGAATCACTGGCGTGCTTTCTCTCCCCCATCGTTTCGCCAATAAAGAAGTCATCCTTGACTTGACGATTGACCATTCCATCCCTACCGAGCCGCCTCTTTGAAGTATTTACCTCTGCCTTTCTTTTTTTAGAACATACCCTTCACTTCAAATCAAAAAAAAAGAAAGAAAAGTTCCTCGTCTGTGATTTAATCGGCCCTAAGGGAGTTTACTCGACCCATTCTCCAGTCTCCCGCACTGCTCAAGTGTGCGACTCCGTATGAGGACCTCCTTCCCTTTTGCTCTGCCCACTCTCCGTTCACACGGTTATCAAAGCGGAGGAAGGGCGGGCAGCAGGTACCACGAGCCCTCTGTCCCACACATCTATCAAGAAGCAAGTGTAGTTCACCGGTTCCACCGAATGCTCCTATCTCTCGGCAAAGATCGTGTGAGTGTGCAGTTATGCTTCGGATGCTTCGCCATGGAATAGATCGACTCAGTTCCCCTTCTTTTCCGGTGCACTCGCTTTGTATCTCCGACACACAAGGAAGGACGCGGTGGGAAGAAAGCTGCCCTAGCCTCTGTCCGGTCGATCATTCCGCTGGCATCTTGCATTCACGCCTCCGTTTGACTGCCGCTCGGGAATGTAGTTGTAGATACGTGAGTCTTAGTGGGTCGTTGGCTCCACCTCTTATCTCCTTCTACGACATGCTGTAGTCGTCGCCATATTCAATATGTCACTTAGTCATATCTGCCTCGCAGCGGGTCAGCACCTCCGAAAGAAAGGGAGGGAGGACTTCATTCAGTGACTCCGCGATCGCCCTCTGAACGATCAAAATAAGGTAAAGCTTGAAGATAAGTTTTGTACTCGATTAATTTCTCAGTCCCTCTAGTCGGGTGGGCGCCGGCCGGATCCCCCTGAAAACCGTACGTGCGGGTCTCCCCGCATGCGGCTCACGCCATTTGAGGTGGCCCAGCCCAGCATTCATTCGCAAATCCTGTAGTGAAATTGAGACTGCTCGACCTCGGAAGCAAATTCGCGTGTAGGCAGCGCTGTCTGTCTACCGTTGACTGTATCTATTCATTGATACATTGGCCCCCCCCTCTTTTTTCAAGAATGAATGAGCCGCCTTCCATTTCCGTCAAATGACCCGGCTTCCCCTGGCTCTTCCACCGTCCGGGCTCCCTTTCCTCCCTATGCTCCCCCGGCGCAGGCCCACCACGCTTCGCGCCTGCGGCGTTTTCGCCAGACGGTCTTTGCCAGTAGTGCCATCCTCCCCGCAGGCTGTCTGTATGGGTGGGTTGTCCCTTGCTGCTACGTTCTGTTAGGCGCTATGAATTACAGGAAATTCAGTGGTTGACTTGGACAGCAGGCGGGTTACACGTTCCACTGTGCCGAGATGTGAGGTGCAGGTGGTGATGATCACCCCGGGGTATGCGCTAGCGCCCTTGACGGGCACTCCAGGACCCGCCTACGCTCGTGAAAACCCAGGTCGGTCCTCCGACCAGATGTGTGGATAACGAGGCCACCTTCACAACCTTCTCCCTTCTATCTTTATCCAAAGTCAGGTAGGGCGGTTCGCTTGAGTTGCTCAACCGTCCCTTTGCCCGGTGCTCATGACGCGCTACGGAACCTCCACCGTGCTAGCGGCATAGGAGCCTACTCAGCGTCAGCGGCTTCGTGCCGCACTGGAGTGATCCAATATGTGGTTCCGCACGTTCCACCACTTCTCCGTTCATTTCCAATACTGATCGTGAAACACCATGAGCAGCAGGATGTTGAGGTCCGGAATTCGAAGTGAAATTCTTGATTTGCCCGTTCCTAGTCGTCATGGGAAAGAAATAAGAAATAAATAAGAAAGAGATTATTCCCCTAGAGCTTGTCCAGTACCACCAGTACTCAAAATGCATCTCCGCGCGTCTACCTGGCGCTTTTATTAGCCGCCTTGCATGCAAGCGAAGCGCTATTGGCGGCAATTAATAGCTCACTGAGCGATGATTGATGCAGTCAGTCAGTGCCCTCGATTATTCCTGATAGAAGGATCATGGCGCCCCGGAAGCATTCCCTCCAGCAGCAGCATCTCCTTCAACCACGCGAGGACAAAACTGATGTTAGCTACATTCGAGCGTTCACCGCACAGAGGCGATCTCGAACACTACCTATGATAATAAATCCAAAGGAAAGGTCGAAAAAATGATTCAATCTGACTTTAACAAAAATAGCAATCCAAATAACTAAATACTCGAGGCCCAGCCTAAACCACGAACTTCTTCTTGCTTCGGATCGTCTTCCTTCTTTCCAAACTCTGTGAGATTAGCGTCTCTATCTTCCGCTCTACCCTCTCCTGGCGCTCCATCAACACATCCTTAGGAGCTTCATGAAGGACAAGGGTCTCTTGAATTGGTAGGCGTCTCCCTCACTCGCAGCCCATGCCTCATCTTAACTTTACTCTTTTCTTTGTCTCAACGGCTTCACTCACATGATGAGAGATAAGACTGATCATTATCTACGGCTGGTGCTGCTTCTATCTCTCAAAAGACTCGGGATCCCTATGCTCTAGGGTTTGAGCTCGGAATAAGGCCGCTCTGCTCTTTCTTAAAAAAGTGGGTTACTGATTGAACAGAACTAGTAGAGTAGAAATGATGAACTACTTCCCGCATCCGGGAAGACAAGAGATCCACTTTATCTTTATCAAGCACTCGCTCGTATTAGCGAGAAATATCATTAGAACAATTATACGCAGTAATTGAAATCTATAAATAGTCTCTTTTACCGCTCCCTTTAGCTTTAGGCTTTAGAACTAACGAAAGATAAACCAATAAAGGAGAGTCGTACTGGAAGTCAGATTCTGATGAGTTGCATTCTTAATGAGTTGCACATGTGGTTCGATCAAGGTATGAGGAATCCCGACCTTGCACTATGGAAAGCTCTTCTCTGCCTACCTCAAAGAACAACTAGCGGAGGAACCATCTTAAAAAGAAGATATTAGCACGCACTAATCGACCTGAGATCGCCCATCCAACGCTCGACTTTTTGGGACTAAGTTTGTTTTCACACAAGATCCTGAGGCTAGGAAACAAGAAATACTACTTTTTCGAAGAAAAGGAAAGGTCAAACAGCTGATTTAGTCCCGTGGTCACAGTAAACTAAAAACTTTTATCTCGCCTAACTGATTCAAAACTGGAGAACACATTGCATTGTGCTTAGAAAATGGGAAAACAGGGTCTTTTTTGCACACGCCAGTACAGATTTTCTTTTTCTTCGGCAATCAAGTAGATCGAAAACGAACTATTTAATAAAATAAGTATGGGTTTCCAATGCTTGGTTCTTTCGCTTTATCGCCCGGCTAGTGCACTTGATAGATTTATTTATGCATTTCTTGTTGCATTTATTTCAACTATGTACTTATTTTATGACTGGAATTCCGATTTCCCTTCTCTTCAAGCCCGGATTCTACTTGTCCGAAGTTACGACTGATTTTTCATATTGATTGGCATGGCATTCAAGTTGGAACAAACGCTTCCAAAGCTACCGGAGTTGCACGATCGGGAGTTATAGGCTCAACTTGACAAGCTCTAGGCGTAATTAGATAATGAAACCAGGCCTTCTTCTTGCTGGGATGCTCAGCCAATTCATACTTACCAATCGAAAGATGGGGAACCTGCGGAAGGGAGCCTCTCAATTGAGAGTCTGGAACTCTTTCTTGGTGATGAAATGCGCCTATAAATAGAACCAACCTAGAGTACAGCGGTGAGTTCAGACAGGGTGACTTACTATTGTCCTCCTAGCCAGCTTCTCCCGATGAGCCCAGCCAAAGAGTACGAAGTTCGATTCTCCCGATGGCTCAATTCGATAGAAATGCTAGGCTTCTGCGCTCGATTCTATATAAATACCAGGCTTCTGCCCTTATTATGAATTCTGCTTTGGATTGGTGATTAGCATATCGCCCTTTCTAGTGCTCAGTGAAGGGAAGAGATGGGCAAGCATTGATAGAACAAGGATATCGGGTAATTGATACAACAAGGATACTGAGGAATTGAGCTTATCTTATCCACAGGATTTGTTTGACTGGAATATTTACAGGCGTCCCTCGATTTATAGATATAGATAGGGTAGATTTGCGGATTATCTCATTGTTCTTCTGCTCTGGAAGCCTCCATGAAAGCAGGATTCTTGTTTGCTTTGATGACAGTACCTGGCTATAGTATCTGTTTGCTTCGGCTTGATCTATCTAACCTTGAAGAGCTGTTTTGCTTTTCTTTCAGGCATATATTTACAAGATAAATTGACCACATAACTTAAGTGCTGACATCTTCTGTCCCTGTCCTATGTAAGTCAGTAAAAAGCATATGTTTTTTCTCGCTCTAGAGAAGGTTTAGTTGATAGAATAAGTGTCGGCATGTGTTTGTTTTTTCTCACTCTATCTATAGAAGCATAAGCTTGAAGAGGTCGGTGATGGTAGTAGGCAATCGTCATTTCTACTGCTGTTGAGAAGAGATAGGCAATATGTTGCTGTTGAGAAGAGATAGATAGTATTCTAGTAGATTTAGAGGTTCACTTTCTTAATCGAGCTACTTGCCCAGCACAGTCACTTACCTTATCCTGATGCTCGCCTCATGCATGGACACTTCGCTCAGTAGCGAATAGAGATGCTTAACCCGCAGCACACTCACCACACTTTTATTCTTATAGTATCGATGAGGAGATAGAGAGATGGATAGCTAGAAGAAGCAGAAGAAGATCAAGCCGATTAGAAATCAGCTAGAGTTTTTGCTTTTGGAATTCATATCTGTGACTCCGCCGGTTAATGGTTAATAGAAAACATCTTTTCCTACTTCCTCCCTAGGGTCTGCTAGCTAGAAGTGGCAGTGACTACTTGAGGTGAGCAATTTGACAGATGAGGTAGAAGCAAAGTAATGCTGACCATACATACTTTATTCTACAAGCACAATGGAAGCAAGGTGGCATTACCATTAGGCTGACCCGGATGACTTCACTGAAACTAAGAGATCCTATCCTGGTCCTTGGGGCCTACTAATTGACGGATAGCGTAGGAACGAGTTCCGACTTGATTGGACAGAGGAATTGCCTCTGGAATCTGCATAGGAAGCAATTCCTCGTCCAAAGGGGGGCGATCCCCGAGAGCTGGGCCAGGGGATCATATGTCACTGGATCGACACAACTCTTGCTCGATCGAAGAATTTAGTGCATGTTACCAGCCTGTTCGATCTGCAAAGAGAAGGCGGGCTAAGTACCGACCGATTGGATTGTTTGCCAACTCTAATTCCAATGCAGCAATAAACCAAGATGTAACGGGAGGAAGAGAGTAACAGATAAAGCAGATAGAAAGCTTTTCTGGTCTAGTAAAGTATGCAAGATAGGGAGAAATATTCCTAAATAAATAAAGGTTGCCCGATGGCTTCGGTTCAAGTAGTAGTTAAGTCTTAAGTTGGGAGGCGCCAGATCGAAGTGAACAACGCGACAACACTCGTCCTCTTGACGACCACCAAGAAAGAAGGTACTCGTGCTCCGCTTTCCAACACGATGTCTTTTCCCAAATTCAACGGCGAGCATCCGCGGGTGTGGCGCGACAAATGCCTTTATTATTTCACTCTCAGTCTCTTCAACATTCACAAGTCTCTTTGGGTCACGGACGATGCGGAGGGCAATGCTCTATGGTACCAAGCATACTCTATCTGGCTACGTCATGTCATTCTGCCGTGGACAGCACCGGGGTATTTAGGTCCACTGCTGCTCCGTTATCTTCCCAAGCAGACCAATTCATTTATGATATCGAGTGAAGGAAACCGTCTTTTCGTGCTTATGGATTAGCAGCATTTATGACCAAGAATAGGAAGAGATCTCGAGTTGGATTTAGCATATCCAGTGGTTGAGTCACCTCCTGCACCGATGGAATTTTCCATCATGCCCTTCCGACTAGTCAAACAAAGTATTAATTGAATAGAATCCACGGTCAAACCAACACGGATTTAGGGAAAGAGAAAGATCTATAATCATCTTCCCTAAAAAGGAAGGATCCCGAAACAAATTCTCATCGTTGACCACGAGATGTTCCAGTATCTCATAGGTCGACCAACCATCAGGCACTCCAATTTGTCTTTCGTCCAATAGAATCTCTATATAGTTCACTATTGTAGAATGGAGGGATGCTCAAAAAGTTTAGTCATTACTGACACTTTCCATTGAATTGGAGGGAGAAGGGTGGGTTGATGAAACTGGGGACAGTTCCTCACCCTCAATGGAGATTTGCCAGAAATGGGAAGAAGAACCCTGAGTATCGGACGATTGATAACTAGAATCGCTCATAGTCGTCGTGGATTGACTCGGACTTATAGAAGATGCTTCACTCGAAGTAGAATTTGCATCGAATAAAAAGAAGCGGGGCATGATTATATACTAGTTATATGTTTTTGCCTCACCTGCTACCCCGTTGTTCCTAAAATCAGCCAACTGTCCTTGAAGAAATGATAGATTATTATCGCTTTCCCCATGTACACGTTCGGCCGCAGCCAGAACTTCGTGGGGATCCCTGCCAATCATCAATCTCTGCATTTCCTCTAACTGATTAAATGACCTTCTAGATTCCAAAGATGAGCTCTTTCGCATCACACGGAGGAGACCAAACTAGCTTACCTAAGATTTCTCCTTCGACCTTCCCTCACCCGAGAATTGCATTTCCGCTTCAGCTTCCTTACATCCAACTTTTCTCTTCTAGGCAAGGATCCTTTCTCTTCAGGGTTCCTATAGAAAGAATCTCAGACGGCTTTCATTATATTATGCTTCCTTGTCCGTGTGGAACATGTGTGAGCATTATGTTTTTCCAACAAGTGATCCGACTGGAAGAAGTGTTATATGAGGACTTCGAGATCAAATAGAGAATCTGTCTCTCCATTCCTCGTGAGCCACTTATTTCTCCGAAATCAGAGATCAGAGTGATTTTCTTCCTTTTTCCCAAATAGTCGATGGTCTTACACCATTGTGAGACTTCGGAGAAACTTGAGTACATATATGAGAGACCGGTGCTAAAACCTTTTCTCGAGATATCTTCCAAATTCTTAGGGTCTTTGCTCTGGATCTTGTTCGCCCGGTGTGAAAGCAGTTGGTTCCGTAGTTTGAGAATTCTGCTAATTCCAAGTATTCCATTATTACTATTAAATAATAGGATATAAAAAGTAAAGAGGAGAATGCATAACCAGAAGAATTGTGAGAAATAAGTCAATTTATCAAGTTGAGGCATTTCGATTTGGATTTCAAATAAGTCACCCTAAAGGCAGAAAGAGAAAGATACAGACTAACAAGAAACAGCCTTGACTTATTCCCACACAATCTCGATTTGACAGAGATAGACTGTCATCGCCATCTCTTTGGGCCAGACGCTTTCTCAATCGAAAATGGGAAGAAGGACGGAGTCTATCACCTACGTCATTTCGAAAGCTCAAATGGAAGCATTAAGTCATCGGATAGTCATACAACATCCTTCTATCTAAGTGATTTCATCCCGAACAACTTCCCTACATCACCCTTCTAAGCTCCTTTGCCCTATGACAAAAGTCTACTTTGAATGATCATTTTACTATTCCTAGGTTCTATTTCTGCTGTCTTTACTTTCTGTCTTGCCTCTATGCCTTCCTGGTGGGTGACTGTGACCTGGAGATGGTTCGATGGTTGGTGACTCTAAGCCAGAGTGATGCTTTCTTAGTTTCATAAATGCCTTTCTAAGCCCTTCCCATTTCAATTCCTTTCCTTCATCTTTCTTATTACCAGTGCGCTAATCGCATGTGTAATCTAATCTCTTTGGCCTGGACTATCCCCTTATTTGAAGTTCTCTTCCTTCCCGCTGTACTAGATAAGGTCTGGTTAAAGCCCGGTGTGCACATTCCATTCATTAAGAAAGAGGCCGTCCCTATCTTTCATTTCTATTATGTTAATCAGCCCGATACTCAAGAAATGTGACCCTCGCTTGCCATCGTATTATTAGGTTGGACGCGTTGCACCTGCCATAAATCTACTTTCTTCCGCTTCCTGTTGCAAAACATTACATCCACCCTCTCTTTGATGAGAATAGGTCGGTAGAGCTAGAACAATACCTTCCTTCGTCTTAACCCTTGGGCTTTATATCAACTTTCCGATATCAAAAAGTTCGTAGTCGACTCTGTTCTAGGGTGCCGGTGCCAAAGTACTCTTCAGCTGAAGAACTCTCTTTGGGACAAGGGCATCATCAAAGCAAAGAAATCAGAAGAAGAAGCAGTCAGTAATGCAATGCGAGACAAGTGTCATGTAGCAAGGTGCCCGGAATCTATCGTATATAGGGATTTTGGATTGCGATTTCCTTTTGGGGATCAGGCCGATTTGATGACAGGAATTTCCTTGTTTGTTGCAGCCTAAGATTGGGATTGGCCTACTCTTCTTCTATAACCGGGATCTTACGACTCTCGTGCTTAATAAGTTGGCACCTCGCATCCTGCCAAAACCTAATCCTCTTATTCTCTAGCTAGAGTTGGGCTCCTTAAGAAGATATGATACTTCTACTTTTGACACCCTTTTTTTTCCTATTTTGAAACGAAAATTGATAAAGCCACCTGGCGAGTAGGAATAGTTTCGAGTTTCTGGTCTGTTTTCTTTTGAGAATCAAACCTCTAATGGGTTTTTGCTACCAGGAGAAGGGAATGGCCATGTTGATGGGGTCTATCTAAATAGAGAGGAACCTACTCGATCACTCCATTGTGATGACAATCACACCCATATTCTTTATTATTTTTAAATATAGATAACTGCCATCTCCCGGCATAAGAAGGAGTGACCCTAACGACAGCCCCTATAATAGTAGACGACACGTTTTAAATCAGACTGGACTGAACGAAGAAAGATCTTTCCACACAAGAGTGGAAGGGATCCTTTATAAATAGTTCTTAGCTCCAATCAAGCTTTCTCTGCTGTCTAGGATCGTTAGTGCTATAGTGGAGACACTTTTCTCAAATAAGAATGGTGGTCACATTCCCTTTCTGGTGGTAGTCATTGAGGATCTCAAAAACAGGGATCGCAAAAACGTGTCAATAATGACAACGCTGGGCGAAAAGGCTAAAAAAGAAAAACCTGTAGATTTGAATGCCACTTCCTTTGCTAAGATAGCTAGATTTGGATGTCCAGAAGGTATAGCTGCATCTGACACTGAGTAGAAGTTACTAGCAGGATAGACAGGAAGCTCTGAAGGATGTACAATGCTTGGAGGGACAGAAGTTTCAAGAGAAATGGTCTCTTTTGATGGGCATTTGTAGATGATGGTTGATACTGCAAACAATGCCTTCTTGACAGCTCTAGCATCACCAGTTATCTATTAAGCATAAAGATACATTCAAGATAACAATTAGCAGAATATAAGAAACAAAGAATAGATATTGAATAAAGAAAAAAAGAGAAGAGCCTCATAACCGTCCTAATAGAGATAATACCACGTTCGTCTTGTTCTTTACGCCGATCCAACTCGTGCTTTTTAGGATGGATTTCACACGGAATCAAGGGAGGTGCGGGATACGACCCATATCACATTCCTGTGCCATAGCTTGCAAAATCCAATAAATCTATCGAAGCTAGGGTGCCAGGCCTATCAGAATCAGAAGAACAATCCACACTAATGTAACCGTAAAGAAATGGCGGCTCTAACATAGATTTGTCTCAATATGTCATGTTGTTGAAAAATCCTGTGGTAGCATGGGATGATCGACACTTTCGTTTTTGTTATTGATTTACGCATCACGCATTAACTAATATTTATGGGGCTGGAGACTTCGCTAAAGCATGCACATAAATAGATGAATGAGAGATTACAAGGCAAGGAGATACAATCTGGGGGTTGACTCAGAACTTGTACATAGGTCAGCTCACTAATGCTTAATAACCAAGAAATAGTCAATCAAGAGATATGCACCAGCAAACAACATTATACTTAAATAGTGTATTAGGCGGCAAATGGCACAGAAGAGGAGGCCCACGATAGATTCTCTACAACAGGTAGGGATCGGGGGTTATACGCTCTTTTCTATAAACAAAGTAGGCTTGTGATTGTCCGCATCCATCACTCAATCATGCAATTCAAAGAAATGGTTTACTTATCTTCTTCTAAAGGATGGAATTGCTAGATTTTCAGTAATATCAATTGAGGAGGAAGCTAGTCCCACTTAAATTCGAAAAGAAGACCTCTATTGTGACAGAAGATTCCTCGCCCACAGCATCTCACTTATTGATTGTGACATAGCTCTCTATCTCCGCTCATAAGAAGATAGCGTTTCATTCACTCGCTCTAGAAACCATAGGAGCTACTATTCCCAAGTTTATTAAGAATGGGCACTCACTGGATTCAGGCTTCCACCGTTCTAGCTTCTCTTCGTAGTTCACTAGAATGTATCGAGCATGTTTATCCGGATCAGGAGGCTTTACATAAATTGCTACGATTGCCAAGTCGAAAAAGAACTGGGCATGAAAGTGAAAGTGGAAAGAGAAGGGAGCGTGACTTGTTTCAAGAATTGGATGCCCTTGTTAAGGAAATCTAGTATAAAAGGAGAAATTGGGCCTATTTCTCACTTTTGGTACCTAACCACCTTAACTGGGAATCCAGTACCCAACTCTCTACTTTGTTTTTGCACCCAGGCGAAGACAACAGAACTGGCTAAAATCTATGCACGGCGAGAGAGCTTTCTCTATGCTTTTGTGTATCTTTTTCGAATTCTGCGATTGCCCCTTTGGGGAATCCAATAAAGTATCACTGCGGAAAGCAATGAAAGTAATTGAATCGATCATCTGTAACACGAGAAAAAGAACTGAAGCTGGGGCCTACGAAATAAGACTAAAGTAAGAGTATTTGAATCGGACTGGCACTCTTCTCCTCTCTAGGACCGAAACCCGGTAATAACTAATAACTTGTAGGATTCCACTACTTTTCTAAAGGAGCCAGGAAGCGGGCGGGATGGCTTTTAAACCGAGAGTCAATTCATATTCGTTTTCCTTTGCGCCAGCAGGTATTGAATCCAGTTACGAATAAACTGATACCGGTGAACGCTTTTTTGAAAGGAACGCTTTTCTCCCGCCTACTGGAAAGAAAGTGGTCCCGGGGCCATCTATAAGAGATGCGGTTCACTATAGCAGTGGGCAAGCCCTAAAGGAAGCAGTGCTGTGGAGGTACGAAAGTATTTGATCAGCTAAAGGCGGAGCCGGGATCTTGATGAAATTGACTATTTTTGTTTTGCCACAGGCTGGCGTCACGACCGAAAGTACCAACTTCTTGTTGATCAAAACACCTTGTACCTGCATTCTAGGACTTGAACGATAGATTACCTGCAACAGGTGGTTAAAGGCCGCTAGAGGTTCGATTCTCTAAATAAAGTAGGATTGTAGAAAGGCCGGGTCGCAATTAAAGAGAAGGAGATTCAAACAAGCAAACTGAAAGGGCTTGATAACTAGCTTTCGGGTCCCCGTGCCGGGGAAGAAAAGAAATTCAATTCGCTACTCTTGAATCGAGGGTTGGCCAAAGCACTAAACAAAAGGGCTCGCCCCATCCTTTGATACCGCAAAAGATATCGCATTCCTCGACCTAGACTTTCGAACTCGACCTCAATAATCTAGATTGTATGGGCGGGAGAGCTAGCCAAAAACATCACTACTTCCTATTTCTGAATTCTTTTCTGCATGGAGAAACTGATTTTGCTTCTGTGCTTAAGATAACTTCATTTACCATGAATACTAGTCCACTTAGAAGATGCAATTCTTTAGGAGGATGATGCCAGACCGGCTTCACTCCACTCTGCATTTTATACAGGCGGATGGCATCCCATCAGGTCTCAATAATATCCTCTATCGCGTTAGCTGCCTTTTCCTTTTCAGCTTGATCTTTTGTTTGATACGGGTGAGGCTACGAATTCAGAATAGAGCAGCTCCTAGAGATGACCCAACTCTTGCATTTCTTCTTTACTATGTACAGTACATATTGCTGGAAAAGCTAAAGGGTCAACAGGTCGGGTTTTACTACAACTACTTGAAATGCGTTTGGATAACATCCTTTTTCGATTGGGTATGGCTTCGACCATTCCTGGAGCCAGGCAATTAGTTAACCATAGAGAGACATATTTGATTTTCACGGTCGTCTAGTCGATATACCAAGTTTTCGTTGCAAACCCCGAGATATTATTACTATGAAGGATAACCAAAGATCAAAACGCTGATTCCAAATTCTATTGCATCATCCGCCCACGAGGAATTGCCAAAACATTTGACTAGTGACTCATTCCAATATAAAGGACTAGTAAATCAAATAATATTTAGTAAATGGATCGGTTTGAAAATAAATGAGTTCTTAGTCGTAGAATATTATTCTCCTCAGACTTGAACCTAACGAAAATAGGAAAGGTTCATAGAATTTGGGCCCCTTTTCGCGGAACTAAAAGGGCCTTCATCCGTATTTTCTCATTCATGTATCACAAATGGATCTACAGTAGGATTTTTTTTTTTGCTCATTTGTCGTACCAAAGTAATGAATTTAGAATAATGAATTTCTATCAAATAAAGGTCTTATTGCTGAAATCTATTTGATTTGATACATTGTGGTTGGTAACGTTGGTGAATTAACAGAAACGGAAAGAGAGGGATTCGAACCCTCGGTAAACAAAAGCCTACATAGCAGTTCCAATGCTACGCCTTGAACCACTCGGCCATCTCTCCTACATAAATTATTGACCAGAAACTGAGTGAATAGCGAGTTTTCGTATCACTAAAGTACAGGTACAACCGATCACAGGTTCCATAGGGAGTTTGACTTCCTTTCCAATTTCATATTTCTCAACAACAACTTCTCTCATCCCCACGGATCTATTCCAAATTCTGGAATCGTCCCATGTTTCTATTTCGATTGTATGGCGTGGCGTATACACGTTATGCAAACAGAACGTATGGTTACTTTACTCTATTTTATCAAGGCTTGTTAAACCTGTCTTTTTTATCTTTGGATCATAACCAAATAAAAACTTCTCGAGTTATCAGAATCCATAGTCAAATTCAGTCCTTGGTTATTCAAGTTAGATGAAATAGTAATAGTTTGGCTCATTGGTATACTACGAAATCCAATCTGATTCAAATATGGAATATCTCTCCTTGTCGGGACAATTTGAGCAGAAAGCCCATATCTATTATCTATTTTTTAGAATCGAATTAGTCTGTTTTTTTGCTATTTCGTACTGTATAATTCCTTTGTTTATGGCCCCCGAGGGTTTCCAATCAATGGGGGCGTAGTATAGGTAGTTAGAGAGTGTTAGCTCCCCTAGCTTGAATTCCCATTCTTTGAGAGTGATAGGTTTGATTTTTCCGTACCGTAATAGAAGAGCTCAGAAGAAAGACCTAATTATATAAAAACACGACCATTCAAGCTAAAGATCAGAGGATCCGTAATAGGACTCTCATAGACTTGCCAGGAAATCTAAAATTAGGAATCGGCTTTTCTTTTGCGCTAGGCTCAAACTTCAGGCCTTTTCCCTTATTATTATTATATGGCATATCCATACTTTAATAACCTAGTGCCTGATCGATTTCAAGCAATATTGACTGTCAGATAGAGAGATGCTGATAGGCTCAAGGATGGTATTTACTTATTATCAAGAATATATAGAAAGGGAAAAGCTTAATAGCCACTATTGATCCCCTGAACAGAGCACATGATTCGGGATCAGGTGCGATGTGAAGAGGTAGCCTAGCCTTTTATGAGAGTCAATTGGGAAGTGGAAAGGTGACATACCCCAACAAAGCAGTACGGGAATACGCGAGCGACTGGACCGCGCAGTCAGCAACGCGAACTGGTCAGAGATTTACCCGCATGCGGGAGTACACAACTTGGCAATGACCGGATCGGACCAAGGGACCACCTTCTATCTTGGTAAGCAGAGTTCGTTCTGACTCCAATAAGTCATAAATAATTCGCAGCATGTCAAGGAAAGCGCACGCTCTTTTACTCGATCGAAAGCCGTATATTCTTCTGGTGAGAGATTTCCTCAATCTGTCTATGCGTTGATTCCATCAACAATGGAAATGGCACTATTGTTTCCTAGCGAGAAAGCCCGACAAGGAAAGGGGATGCCAATTGAAAGATAGAAAGAAGCTGATAGGAGAAGGAAGCCATTTCCAGTTGTCGAAAAGCTTGCATTTGCATCCTTCGAGTGGTGGGCTATCGCTCCATGTGCGGACTTCCCCGTACTCAATAAGTAGCCCCTAGCGTGAATACAATACAGAGTCACGCCAGCTACCAACAAGACCCCAAGGTCTGTCGAAACAGCAAGATCAAGTCATTGGCATGGCCCTAAATCAGTTCTTTCTGTAATCATATCCCTCCCGTCTATGTTCCTAAGCTTCCTCAGTGCTATTGACTTATTCGTAAGGCAAGGTTTACATACATAATTCGTGAGTGAATAGTGTTAGCATCAGCAAGTAGCCATATTAAGAAAGTCAACCTCGGTGCCAGGAGGCCACCAGAATAAGCTCCCGCCTACGGTACTGTGCAGACCAGGCCGCCGGGGTTGTCAGCGCAGAGCAGTTCTTCAAGGATCGCCTCTCCCGCGCGGTCTGTCTCCCAGGCTGCTTCAACGGCGTCCAGAAGGTCGAGGCACTTCCAGACGTCACGAGCTCGTCCGCAGCCAAACAAGATGTGCCGTAAGTCCTCTGCTTCCACATGACATACAGGGCATACCACCGGAGTCTTGGAAACATGTCTGTTCGCCAGAGTGCAGAGGCAGGGAACGCTGCCGTGGAGTGCTCTCCAGGTGAATATTTGCACCTTACGTGGCACCGTCAGCTACCAGATCATCTTCCACTAGGGCTTCTTCAAATTCATCTTCCAGCGAGATTGTTTCCTCTTCCCCTTCGGTAGTCATCTTCGAGCTGAGCTAATCCTAAAAAATATTCAGTTTCATCATTACAGGAAATCCTATACCTGCGTGTTACCACCCGGTATGGAGCCATCGTCGTCTTCGGCGTAGCGTGAAAACCTTCCTAGGGTCTTCGAGTCGTTCTGGACTGGCTAGCAACACCAGTGGAACTTAACCCAGATCAATGCCTTCTCGTATTTTGTGCTTCAAGTGTTCCCGTTCACATTCAGAGCGTATTCCTTTCATAGAGGAAAATGTTTACGGCCTCTTCTCCTCTGGTATGACTAACCATGTCATAAAGGTAGGTTCCCGCATTCTCTCTCTATCGGGTCCTTCCCGAACAAGTGGAATTTCACCGCCTTGCATCCTGGCTTGCGCACACCCCGGGTATGATTTGCTAATCAAGCATCTTTACCGGTAATCCTCGTCTATCCCTAGCATATAGCTTTCTTCTGAGGGCCGTTGGAGTTCGCAACTCGTTTATCCTCCCCTTTTGAGGAAAGATAACAAGTTCCATATCACTGTTTATCGGGTGGTCAACCTTATTACTTTTTATAGATAGGTGGGTCAACCAGCTCAGCTCCGTTATAATGACTTGAACGTCATCTCCTTCCCCTGTGATCATACAAAAAAGATCGCATTGGATCAAGGTCGGAGATCATAATCGAACTATGAACAGGACTCGCTGAAGCATCAAAATCTTCATTGATCATGATATGTCAATTTCAGGGAATTGAAAGTATGTCCAACTAATAGTAAAATAGAGTATCCGACCCTTGGGAGGAATTCAACTACATAGTCTTTTTAGTTTGATTTATCAGATTTGCTCTTTTATTATTACCTTAACTTTACTTGTACTTGATACAAAGTTTTGATTACGAAACTTTCCTTGTGACCGGATCTTTTTATGCTCTCTTGGAACCGACAACTTACTTCATGCTATTACTAACACTTATGACTGAGCCGCACTTGCTTTTCAAAAGAAATGGAAACTCTCATGCCTGAGACTAGCCAATAGAAGAAAGAGCCACAAGCAAGCCATAGCTGCATCCTTTTTCTTCTTCAACAATGCGAATCTACCTCACTCCTCATAAGAACTCAAATACAAATTCGAGTTCCAAATTTAGATTTCCTCACGTAAGCATTTTTTGAAATGTGAAACCAATATTCATCATGAAACTTCAGACACTGATGATTGTGAGGTTCTGGAAGAGAGACGACGTAGGCTGAAGTGAACAGAAAACCACCCCTTTAATGTCTAAAAAAGTAGGTCATTCACACACCAACACACCTCCCACCACATGGTTCCAAACCCTCTCTGGTAACCATGCTACCCATAAGGAGGCTACCCCAAGGCAGGCGTCCAGCTACTACGTCAGTACTTTCGTTGGCATTACAACACACGTAGCAATGGTTCTGTGCAAAATTGGTTCACGTCAGAAGAGGACCATCACATCTGCGCATTCCTTCCATTCTTTGGTTGGTTTTCCAGGCGCCTTTGTCGGCATGCATATTGGCTTCTCGGAAATTCATTCTTCTAAACAGGAGGTCTAGAGCCTCCTCTAGGGGGCATCATCACGATCCTGCTCTTTATCCTTTCTTCTTATCCTCATCTTCCGAATCGTCAAGTGAGCAAGACTACATAATAAGAGAATGCGGGAATGGATCTGAGACTGATGGCTGACCGGCCTACACCCACCCACCGAACCCCTAGCCCTTGCTTCAATTAGAGCAACATACGAATCTGCAGAAGCATCTAATAGCGATTCTGAGAATCAGTTCGGAATGAATGCTATACTTTTTCTTCCCCACTCATCTTATTAAGCCTTTTTATTAGCCCGCTTAGCTTCCGTGCCCAGATAGACTTTGACTATACTATAAAAGAGAGCTAGATGATCTGTTATCAAGTGAGAAGAAAGGCAGGTCCAGAATGCCGTTGATAGGCCTAAGTCCCTCACCTAGAGTCATCGTCGGATTCGCCGGAGGAAAATAGGTAACCTAACCTACAGGAGTCGAAAATGAAGTAGGTCCAGGTATGATCAAGCCCTGTCGTGAGCCGGTGCTTGAACCGTGGTTGAGGCTGCCGATGCCTCTCACATTAGCGAAAAGACCTCCCGGCCGCTAAAAATAAGGCTAGGCTTGCGAGCCCGCCTTCCCTAATGAGAAAAGAAAACTAGAACTTGACTATAAGCTGGGAACTCTTTCTGACTAAAGAAAAAAAGGAAGCAAAGCTATATTTCGATCCAAGCCCTAGGTTTGGCTCACGCCCGGAAACCGATAGTACAAGGGTCGGTGGAGGGGACCCTGAGACCTATGGGATGAGATTCTAAGGAGGACTGAGAAGGCAAGACGGATATCAAAGGATTCTCTTCGGTCAGGGCGGCTCTTCAAGACGAATGGTATCGATGCACTGCTCTCAGGCGAGATTGAACACGAAAAAGGTGCATCGAGGCGTGAATAAGGAAGAAGTCACCTTTGTCGGTTTTCAAATTGAGGACCAACTGTGCTCCGAAAGTGAGAGAAGAGATCTGACTCACCGACATCCACATCAAGAGAAACAGACGAAGCAGCTCAAGCAGAGCTAGAAACGGAAGCCGAAGCAGCATCTTCTTCCTTTTTCCATACAGAGAAAGGTGCCTTCGCTTATAAGGCCTTTATTTTCTTTTATTTGATCAGGATTCCTTAGAAGAAATTGGAAGAAAACCGTAGCGAAACGGTTGAACCTTAGCGAAGTATTTTTTGTTCATTACAACCTGATCCTATTCAGAATCGGAGAATAGGAACAATAGGAACGAAGTTGCTCGCCTAAAGAGGAACTACAATGATTCTTTACTTCGATCAAGAAAGAGCTTTCTCAATAGAGTTGCTTACTAGGAAAAGAAAGATGCCCCACTAGTCTGATTAGATGGATCACTAGCCCTTAATCTCAGTCACTGATTCAAGAACGAATACCGAGACAGCCGTTCCCTTGCCGGTCTACTGCCTGATGGCTTTACATCGCTAAAGAATCTGTAATGGACAGTCAAGAACTCTGAATCAAGAAAAGTACCAAATCGATTTGAAATGTACGCTCCTGTGGGAGTCGAACCCACCGCATAGGTGCCTTGTTCTACCGAGAGATGAACTAAGGAGCGGCAACCCCTACATCAGTTCTTTGTACCGCCCAGAAGGGCACGAGAGAAAAAACAAAACCAATAAAAGATCAGACGAGACGGAATTGGTAACGTGAACGTCTTTTCGTCTTCTTGCCTGAGTTTCATATAAAAAAACCTGGCTTTCAAAAAAAAGAAGTACTGATTGAGACAGGCTTTCCCTTTTCTGATGGCTATCCCTAGTCTATTACTTACTGAATTTCTTGTCTACTGGCTGGAAACTTGAAAGGTTTACCACTGGATCGAAGGCAGAAGAACTTTTAGGATTGGCTAGAGGGGAACTATGAACTACTCCCCCAATCCCATTGGCTGCACGGGAACCCGATGTTATTAGAAAGTCTTCATTCATTCTGAATCTTTTAGAATATCGCTTATTACGGTACGGGTATCTTTTTCATTTCATTGACTATATATGTTTCTTTCCATATGAGCTATTCCCTTTGCTTTCAATCTGTCTTGTGCCACTCCAGCTTTCACTCAAGCCATTCTTTGCCTGTCGACCCTCACTCTTCCTCTTGCTTCCTTAGTCTCGAGCATAAAGAAGGCACCGAAAAACAGGTGGGAAAGTAAAGGTATACTTTTCACAGCCGACAAGCGGCGCATTTAAGCCCTAAAGAACTAGCTTCCTGGCGGACTTACTCACTCGATCACCGGCTTTAAGAGGTTTTCCCTTGAAGGGAAAGCATTAAAGGAATCCCCTCACTAAGCTGGAAACGGGGGGGTGTGGTTTTGCCAATCTGTGGGCGGATCTCTTTCTGATTTGAGGAGAAGTCCTGGTGGGTTTGGCTTCTTTCTATTCTGCAGCACCAGGAGGGAGAGGTTAACATGACTCGTGATACTATGCAAGAACCTGTGGGCGGTTTGCTAGTAGATAGCCAAGATGAGACAGTAGATGCATCTCAACCAATGGAGTGGCTGCCTACAAGGATCGATCCGCCGGTTATAGGGTCACAGGGACTGCGTTCCATGGTACCAAAAGCACGTTCTAGGTGATATTCTCGGCTCTATTCTATACACCTCTCTTCCTTTGCATGCAGGAGTGCATCCCTCTCGGTCTCAGGGCTTGCTCAATCAACCAGAAAAGAAGGCTGAGGAAAGTTGTTTGATTGACCATTGGTTTAGGCCCTGCGTAGATGGTTTGCTATGATGAGGTCCCGGACCAGATACAAAGCTGCATAAAGTAGCTACTTCTTACTAGCCCGACTCGGCTCTGCGAGAAAACGGCTGCAGTCCTTGGTTTCCTAAACGGCGGCTACCTCCGCGCCTTCCTCCATCTCGTCCTTGTATAATGCTCAAGGCTCTAGACTGAGTAGCAGGAGCAACTTTCGACTGTTCCAACTGAAATGGAAATGGAAAAATGACTACCGAAATTGCATTGTACATCCAGAATAAACCTAAGAAAACATGATCCCAGGCAGATACTTGACATGTTCCCCCTCGGCCAGGCCCATCGCAAGGAAAGCGAAAACCTAGATTTGCTTTATCGGGTATCAAACGGGAACTCCGAGCAAATAAAAAACCTTTCCAAAGTCTTAATACAGTCACATGGATGGTAAATGCATGAATGTGATGGACTAAAAAATCCGCGGTTCCTAATGGAATAGGTAACAAAGCCACTTTGCCGCCTACTGCTACTAACTCGCCGCCTCCCCACGTTAAGCTGGTACTTGTTGTTGCACCAGGAGCCAGGAAGCGGGCGGGCCTTCAATCACATTTTAGCTTTACGTTCTTTTTCTCCTTCTTGGGGGTCGACTTGTAGTAGCAGGCGTACAGGACGAGGCCGAACAGCGCACCGAGGCCATTGGGGATCTGCAGTGCACGAACGAAGACAAGAGCCGGCACGGTTAGAGAGACACTCTCAAGTTATATAAGATTTGGTTGGAACCTGAAGATGGAGATATTACTGACCGTGACGTAGAGGTCAAATTTGATGAGAGCGTAGGACGTCCAGCAGACGCCGTTGAGGAAGCTCACCAGCGACAGGAAGAAGGGCATGTACTCGACGCTCTTGGTCTTGATCACTTTACCCTGCACGCAACCCACAATACACATTAATTCCTCCCCGCAAAAATATATATTCATTAATTCCAAGCACAGGATGCAACAGCTCGAGCGTTCCAAAAATATATATATATTACACAGACATAGGTAATTAACAAGATTGATTCTATGTTCTATGTAAAATGTAAATCAATTCAGCAGGTAATATTGGTGAACTCTACACCTGGACCACATGACCCACGAGAAGAAACCGACATACAGGATCCCTTTTCCGTTTCAACGTGATCATCTCACAGAGTTGGCAAGGGAAGATCACAAAAAGCACAGACTGGTACAGGGACACATGTACTATCTCCATCCAAGAACACATGATTCGAAATCTGGCACACCTGAAACTTGCATCCCCTAGGTGAACACATATGTTTATGATGAAGCTGAACATGGCAGATTTCATTAGATGAAATATTCCTCCCGTTCCAGACCCGTCACTTAACAGCCAACGAGTTTGGCGAGAACAACAGAACAAGTTTGGTTGGCTAATCAATTGTACAACAGAACTGCCTGTATTGAATGCAACTGCAAGTAACCAAGGATACCGCATCGATAATCAGAGGACACGTAGGGGCTACGGTATCTTTTTAGGTAGAAACGAACAATAGGCCTTTTGACGGAACATAGAGCAACATGTTCTTGGGATGTGCCACACGAACACCATGACAGTTTAGCCCAAAAGGTAGCACGTTGGTTTTGACTGGTAAAAAGGGGGAAAGAAGAGATTTGACACGATGGTTAAAACAGGACCATTGATGCATCTTTTAGAGATGGATTTGGTTCCAAAATTGGCTTCCGCATCCATGCTTCCAGAACAAACAGCAACTAAGGTATGCTAATAGTGGTACATAATGAATGCCTCAACTATAACCTGATGAGTCACTTGCCCTGAGTAAGCTGCAAGATCCTTCACAGATCACTGTATCTAGATCATGCAACAGATTTGAAAGATGATGGCAACCCATCATTAATCAGTAATCAGAAAAGAACCTGGAGACTGGAGAAGATGAATATGGCTAATCTGTTCTTAAATAGAAGTTCAAGAAGAATTAATATCGGCTTTATTAATCTTAAACAGTAGAACCCCTGAATCACCAATCCATTCTGAACTGCAAAGGCAACGTGTCACTGACAGCAGGGTCCAAAAAATCCTTGACTGACCCAGCAGTAAGTGACCATGCACGACAACTTAACCTATGAAACCCTCATCCACACAACACCAACAACATCACCGCCGCCACCAACCGAACTAACAGGGGAACGCACGCCTATTCCCCAACAATATCACTAACATCTACCAATATAGATCTAAAAATTGGGTAATCTTTCACATTCGGCCTAAAGAAGAAATTCGAAAAACTAGAAAGCCTATAGGCTGACGCCAAAGATTCCATAAAAAAAACCATATTTTGGCTGTGCTTCAACTATATCAACTGTACTTGAACTGTTAGATAATCATAGTCGATAATAACATCACAGCTCCCACCGCTATTGCAAAACCGTACATGAAACCTTAGCTTCATACGGCTCCTCTATGATCAGAAAAAAAAAAAAGACTGTTTCGGTATTATCCCCCTGGGCGTAGATAGAATTAGGTAAGATAAAAATAGATTGGAAAGTCCTAAATTAGACCAATTCAATTCCGTCTGCTAGAATAAGAAAAAAGTGCTTCCGAATTGATCTCATCCTGAGAATTGATCTTTGTTCAGTAATAACTTAATCTTGCAATAAAACACTCTTGCTTGGAAGGTATGGTAAAGGCAAACTGTGTCTATTTTATATATAAAAAAGAGAGTGCTAAAGGAGTCATTCAGAAGTGAGTGAAGGGGCGCAGAAAAAAGCTCATTTCTTTCATTCAGGAATGGACACTGGACCAGAATGAAATGTGGGAATATCGGGATTGGCAGATTTTTTATATTGAAATAAGCCTCAACTCAACACGACTAGTGAATTCAAATTATAGTCACTTGCGGATTTCTTCAAATTGTTGTAGTGTAGTATTGTGGTTTTTCAGTAAAGACCCCGACCTATAAATATTCACAGCCCGGCTCATACGGGCGGACAATATTCACCCAGAGCCCCGTTGCGACCGCAATGCTGTTCTTGAAGGACCTTACCTTAGAGCAAAAAAAGGGAATAGAAGTTAGGAAGACTACTGACGTAGGGCGGCGGGTGAGCTCAACCAAACAAGCAACGGATTGAGCAACTAGCGCGAAAGCCGTTGCGCGTTAGCGCATCCGTTTTCTTGCTCCATCGTTATTAGTTTCTATTCTCTCCCTGCACGAACCTCGGTCCAATCAATTTGTTTGGAATTGGGGTTAGGACCGGTTAGAACTCCCATTTCCCGATCGGAGGCTGCTATGGCAAGCTTTTTTTCCGAATAGTGGGTATGGGGAACCCACCGTACCAACACGATTGGCTGGTGTTGCTGATACCGGACCCGTTATAACCCCGATTGGAAGGGCAGGCCAGTCTGAGGCTCTGGGGATGCGAGGCCATTGAAAGTTAGTATCCCATATTCTATGACGGAGATAGAGCATTAATTGCAGTTTTCACCCCCACCTTAACGACCGAGGGATGAAATCTTTCGACGACTAGGGAGGCGTCACCCGAGGCCGATTCCAGTGGATCACTATAGAATCTTCTAGAAGCAAGCCTGGTTCTCCGGGCACTATGGTAGGACGTGGATCGATCATGACGAGAATGGACTTCTCCGTCATGTAATGGTTTAGAAGAGTCACGGTCCTGTTCCCCGCCGGGCTTTTTCCCTTCTCGACTAGACGAAGGAGATATTCATTCCATTCAGGCAGGTGAGGAAGGGCGGCGTCGGCTTGACCCTGTCTTCTCTCTTGGTCGGGTCGGAGGCTAAGTTTCTCATTCAGTGGTGAGGTGTTCATAGAAAGCAAGGCCTCGCCCAACGAGTGGCGGATTTGGTTTGGATGGGGTCTCGCTTGGACGCTGGGGAGATCCATAGATCTGGATAGAGTCTTTCTCGCTCAGTAAAGAAGAGTACGCGCGCTACGGCTTACGCAGTGGATCTTCGGGCAACCAACCCGGCACATCCAATTCCGATCAACAACTTGGAGGTATGGCTGAGTGGCTTAAGGCATTGGTTTGCTAAATCGACATACAAGAAGATTGTATCATGGGTTCGAATCCCATTTCCTCCGGCACGGAAGTAGAACGGGCGGGCGAAATTACGTGAGAGAAAGAACCTCAGATTGATGGAGTCCGCCGTCGGACAGAATAGCACTGCTTAGTGACTAGGAGCGGAGCGCCCCTTTCTTGTTCTTGGTGGCGTCTATAGCGAAGAAGACCTTCCCGAACGAGGGCCGTCCAGTCCCTGGCCGGCTCTCGGTTCTTGAGCAAGCTCCTCCACTGCAGGTAGGATGCTCATAGATGAAGAAAAGAGACTTTAACCTCGTATTCTTATTCCTTTCTTCTTGATGTGGATCTGTATTCGTTAACGATTTAAACAAATCCTTCTCAAGGCAAGGCGGAAGTAGTGCTTGAATACCTCTAAGTACTGAGCTCTCAGCTCATTGATTCATGACACTCTCCTTCCACGGGAAAAATCTCTCATTTGAAAGCCCACTATGCTGCTTCTCTCTCACTTGCTGGAAAGCGTGTTACTTACGTAAATATCAGTAGGACATGACCAACCGAACCCGCGAGCTAAAGCTGTGGTTTAATGACACTTTCCAAAACCCAGACGTCCGCTTTATAAGACATTCTGCTGATTGCCTATTCAGTTGCAGCTAGCCCTTACTTTTAAGGAGAAGATAAGATACCTGGTACGAGCTACTAGGAGACGTACACTTAGGTGTTCCGGCTAAACAAGACCCATACTACCAAAAGGCAGGTATAGAACACATATAGGGAAGACAGACACAAATGCACAGACACATTATCCGGGGGTGTCACCGTTTGCATCGTATCAGTATCATAAGAAAAGATTGATTGTTGTGAGTGATTTTACTACCCTTCCAGACTTAGCAGGTAATGAAGCTGCTGACGAGGGAGGAAATGTCCGTTGAAAATAAAGCGAACCTGTGGGGCTTAAAAGTAACTCTTTTAATAGTTTTTCAGACCGTTAAGTTGTCAATCTTTCCAATGATGAGGCTCCAAAGTTTCTTACATTTCCTGGTCTGCCGAGGACAGCACTAGATTGATTGCTTACCGACTTTCATTCAGATACCAACCCATCTTTTTCTCAAAAGCATGGAAACTATCTAATCGAAGTACGAATTCACGCCTGTGAAAAGTAAGCAATTTCATCATTTTCCTTCGCAACACAGCTCACTCAATTGTAGAGATACCGAACAGTTTGAGTGATCGATCGACCTTGTCGCACGATGAGCCCATTCTCTCTCTTCCATCCCGCCTTCTGAACCGAACCCTGGAGAAAGACTTCTTGAACAGAACAGAGCAGCAATTCTAGAAACTTCCATTTTCCATTGATCTGGGCGTTGCTATTAAAAGTGGGTCTACCCGCCCCGGCGTGACTCACACTTGACCAACCACTTCTATCTAAGAAAATACTTAGGTAGGGTCAATCTCCCTTCGGGGTTTACGCGTCCTAGTCCGAACCATTGGATCGATCAGAAGAAGAAAGGCAAAGGAATTGAAAGGTAGAGTAAGAAGCATCGCCCAGCAGAGTGATTGAGGGAGTCTTCCCCAGCCCAATGGTCTTCTTTTTTCACTTCCATAACTCCATGGATGCCACCTGGACGTGCCATAGCCATAGACCAAGCATTATCCCACTTTTTAGGATCTTCGGAATTGAATGAAGCAAGAGAAAGATCAAGCCGAAGGGCAGGGTCAAAGAGGCCTCACATAAGCTTCTTCTCACAGTGTCAATCGGTGGAACCAACCGTTCGATGCACTCATTACTGCTTTCTTTAATAATATTTCAAGCTGTCTTCTTCAGAGCCTTCTGGATGAATTGGCAAGTGCAGCTAAGGGCATGGCTTGCTTGATAAGTACCCCAGAGGAGGTGTCCTAACGCAATAGGTCAGTTCAAATGACGAATTGAGACAGAAACCAATGGATTCCAGTGGCTGGGGGATCCTATGTCTATAGATAGATTCAAGTACCATCCTACCCCCTTCCTCCGCAGCGCAGCATTGGAACCCACTTGGCATAGCCTTAAGAATATTAACTTACAGGCGGGCCTACTTAACTGACTACGGTACTCTATCTAGACGACTCCTGAATAGCTTACCTATGCTCCCTAACTTATGCTGCCTTGCCTTTTTTTCTAGATGGGGCTTGTGGGTAATCTCCCGCATGGACAGCGCAGGCAGCAGCCGCAAAAACCACTTCTGTCACCTATAAGGGTATCTGATCCTTCTTCTATGGCTGAATTCGGAGCTTCTAACCAACTTTAGCTACCTTGTAGATCGATCAATTAATTTCTAGGTCGATTAATTTGACTGATTTTTAGCATCGTCCACGTACATCTCACGTATCAGTAGCTCATCGCTGCCCTACTCTGTTCTCCTGTAAATGAAGGTGCTGAGTTCCATCTTTCAGCAGACAGCACGTACAAGATTGAACAGCTGCTGTATGTATATAGACAAGTAAAGCTTCCTCTGTTACGTATGACATCCTCCAGTAAAATAGGTTTTGCTTTGGCTGACTCTCTCGAACGTCCAGGCAGCATCTATATTTAAGTCCTTGGGTTTGCCCACTCTGGAGTATGTCGGCAGATAAGAGTTGTACCGACCGAGTCTGCATTACGATTCCATGGCTACGCTCGCTTGTTCTTGACTCTGTTGTATGCCTGCCTGACTCTTTTTGTAGTGCTAGCTAGTTAGCAGCAAATCGTAGGATTGATTCCTTGTGATCGATGAAATTATGCAGCCGGCAGTGAAATCAGCAATGGCCATATATGCTATCACTGCTAATTACGAGAAGGCAAGGAAGACGAAGAACCAAGAAGAAATGGCGAAGTGGAGTCGACCTTTGGGAGGTATGTTGAAACTGAACGTTGATGCTGCTTTTAATCATGATACCAATGCTTGTGCAACCGGAGTTGTTATAAGAGATGAAAAAGGAGGCTTCATTACAGCTAGAAGCAATAAAATTGACCATGCTTTTGATGTTTTGATGGCGGATCCAGAGAAATGGGAACGAGGCTGACCTATCCAGGTAGTGAAGTCTACCTATGCTAAAGAGCAAGTTCAATATTTGGTTCGAGTAGCCAGCCCATTTTAAGGAGTGGCTTATTATAGTATTCTTTAAAATCATACGAATAAAGAAAGCCTATTTTAGGAGTCCACCATATCAAGGGAAAGGGAGATCAGGCTTGGCCTTCGCTTTGCTTATTCATCTTTCTTTCTTTCTTTCTTTGCTTTTGAATGACTTGATGGGTCTGGATAATAACAAGAAGAGTCAAGGTAGCGAAAGTTGCTATACTCTAGTAGCTGGCGGGGCTAGTGCTAGTGGTGAAGGAAATCAAATGGCAGAGAAGACACGGATTCAGACTTATTTTTTTTAATAGCCCTTGGTGGTATGCAGATTCATTGAACGAAGAAGGCAGTCTTTCTTCCTCACGAACAAGATCGGAGTACCCACAAGACTTGCTAATTTACTGAGAGCGCTTCTCGTCTACATGCGCAGAGGCAAGTTGGGGAGGGTGATCAAGAGGAAAATCGTCTCTAGCCGATCATTCTCCTGCCAGATTTCCTTGGACCATTTTAGTGGAACGATGGGGTGCCCGATGAGGCACAAACAGATAACCAGACTGTGCCCTGGGCATGGAAATAACCAAGGCAAGCCACGAATGGAATGAATAAGCTCCCTCTGGGCTCTCCCTTCGGGGTTTCACGCCTGTGGAACTCACAAAAGCAGCGCAGCTAATGCTAATGAATCAATGAATCAGTGGGCAAATCGTTGTGTCCATACATTTGATGTGCCTTTTGAAAGTAGCATTTGTTTTCAACTGGTCCTACAATCGGAAATGGGAATATTCCATTCCATGGCATAGTTCTCAATGTTAGTAAACGGAGTGCGTTATCAACTCAATAATCAATGTCCCCAAAGCAAGGAGCTTTTTCCGCTGAGTTTGGTTCTGGCGAAGACTTAAAGTGGACGAAGGCTTGCCTTACTGCTGTCATAAGGATGGGCTGCTTGCCAAGAAGCGTCCCTTTTGTTCGGATGGATGCGCGAAACCTATTTGCTTCTTAGTGGCTTTGCTGAGCAATAAGTAAACCAGTCTTGTTCCATTAGGCGGGAGCAGCCACTGTTGAAAGCATAGCATAGATCCAGAGATTCCCATGTAGCAAGCAAGCATTAATTCCTGAATCTATAAAGAATCTCAACAGTTATAATAAGAAATTTTAGCTAAAATAAGGCGCTTCGTCAGAGCCTTTTGCTACGAGTCGTGAGTCGTTGATAGCCGCGGGAAGAACTTAAAGATGGCTAAACCGAACCACGACCACAAAAAGGACTTGCCACAGAGCCAAGGCGTAATATTTCTGAGCCAGCAGTGGGCAATGGATAATACGAATTTGCTGATCGAACAACACTTGTTACGAGCTCATCCACGTCCGCTGTACCAATACCAACGACCTCGCAAGGCACTACTGTAGACTTCAAAAAGACCAGCCGTTTTCTCGCTGGTTAGCGCATTCATTTTATTGCTTCAGCCGTGCTCTATCGTTTGCCTTTTGTTCGTGTACCCATCGGACTTGCCTTACTAAATAATCTCACCAACGGTACTTGCATTTTGTACTGCCTGATAGCAGGCTTGGCCCATGAGACCTATTGTCTTATTGTACTGGCTCACTTCACTACTTTGGAGGATGGGTTTTTCCCCTTTTTGGTATCAGGTCATTTTTGCTTTTTCTCTTGCACGGGTCCCTAGTTTATTATTCATTCGTTAAGTTCTGTTTAAGACCCGAGGTTGCTATAAGGAAGCACCGGGAGGGATGGGTGTGATGATTCCGCTATCAATAGCTTAGCAAGTCAACCACACCTGCAGATAGCGTAGATACCGTCTGACCCGGGCAAGAAGCTCCTATTTAAGTTGTGACACATTCTTAAGTGGATTGTACATAGGAATAGTTCACTCTTTTGCACGGCCAAGAGAAAGAGCCAATTCATATTACCTTTGAAGAATGGTTATGCTGTCTGCCTCTTGATAACAGACTTATCCAAGGATGAAACCCATGGGAGCTAACAGATTCCCCAACATAAATAGACAGAGAAGCTCCACGGCCCTACATCCACACATATGAGAGCCACTTTATCTTTATATATAAGTGAAGTTGAAGAGTGAAGAGAAACCTCACAGGCAGAAGGCACACACTCACCACTATTTTCTAGCTCTTTAGAGCAGGGGCTACTGCCTCCTTAACGACAAGCTCCTGATAATTCCCACTTCGTGTTTGGGTTGCCATGACACTTACACTTGGCTTCTATCTTGGTAGGTTCCTTTTTCTGGACACATAGAGCTCTCAAATCCCTAATGTACCGAAACCCGATGATAAGACAACTAGTAGGCGGCCCGTCTCATGCTTCTCCTCTCTAGTGCGAGTACTAATTTTAGGAAAGAGGTGAAGCCCACTAGTTTCCGGTTCCCGTGGGTCCAGTTGCACGGCTTCCATACTCCTCCCATACTGATTTCGAGAACTTCATTGAGCCGGTTTCTTCCACTAATCCCGAAGTGGAGCTCGGATCCAAAGATACTGTTTTTGAAGACCGAGTTGGATTTAATGTGTTAGCAGTGACTTCTTCAATTCTTCGCTTCTCTGATGATCGATTAGATAGTTTCATTTGCGAATCGCTTGTTTGACCCTAGTGTCTTTTTCCTTTCCAATGAGCCAAGTGACCTAATTAGGAATTTCGTCTATAGTAAGCGCTAATAAAGTCGTAATTAATAAATATTCGAAGATAGACAATGGCATCTTGAAGCTCGATTTTCTCAAACTTGATAGCCAGCCTATGGCGAAGAGACACACTTCCATGCCTTGAATTACGTCGATGACTCCAATCTTTCTTTTGCTTTTGAGAAAACGATCCCCTCGCTCTATTGTTCAATCACAATCTCCTTTTGGTAAAAAGGGAAACCCGGCTCCTTTGCTTCGATACTGGCACTTCTTGTGGAAAGGAAAGTTGCAAGTCGAGTTAGCGTTTAGCGTATAGCAAGCGAAGCGACCCAATAGGCAATTAAAGACAAGTGTGCGATTCTACTCTACCTTTTCCGTGTGAACCTTGAGTCGGGCTCCCCTCTTTTCGTGCTTATGGATTAGCTAGCAGCATTTACTTTCGAGTACCGAGTACGCCTGCGAGACGACTTACTAAGGCTTGCGCCAAGGTCCACTACTATGTCCACTATCGATAAGGTTAGGAGTCCCGAACCTAGACTCCTTTATGTTTTATGCTACCTAGCCAAAGAATATAGAATGAATACTTTACTTAGACACTGGAAGAATAAAAAGACACGCATTCATCTTCATCTATTAGTAAGTATGTTGTGCCCAGATCTTGGATCAGAAAATGGTAAATCGATTGTTTGCCTGCCTGGGAGTGATCGTGAGCGGACGCTAGCCAAACAAATTCATTGCCGAGCTCCTCCTTAGAGAGGAAATCTTGGCTAAACAACGAAGTAGAGTGGATTGCCTAAAGGAAGGGGACAGGAACACGGCATTCTTTCATGCGAGGACTTCGATGATCTGATCTGGGAAGAGGAGGTGCCTAGCGTGGAAGAGAATACGCAGTGGATGGCGGTTGTGAAGGTGCACACGTCGAAAGGATTTAGCCAGTCGGCCTTCTTCGACGACATGCGTGCTGCATGGTCCTTGGCTCGCGACATTAGGTTCCGCATCCTCGGTGCGAACCCGTTTACGGTGCAATTCCAGATGAAGGTGGCGGACATTGTTGATCAGTTCGAAGAAGGGCTGACACCAGTGGGGGTAGACCTTCAGTGCGATCTTGCGAAGGAGTGTGCGCCGTCGATTCTTTGCTTGGTGGAGACTCAAATAGCAAACAAAGTATCGAGTGGAAGGCTTGGCGGCTACTTTGGGGTTTGATCACGCTTTTGGTGTGGGAAGCTGTGGTCGTAGTGGAGGTCTCCGTGTTTACTGGAGGAACCCTCTTAAGCTAAACATGAGGAATTTATCTAAGTAGCACATTGACATGGAGGTTCATGAGGACATTTGGAGGCTAACCTGTTGGTACGGTGAAGCAAACAGAAGCCTTCGTTACAAGACTTGGGAGATGATGAGGCACTTAAAGGCGGATTCTTCGCTTCCTTGGTTGTGGTGACTGTGACTTCAACGAGGTTTTGCGCATTCAAGTTGGATATGAGGAAGGTTTATGACCGTCTGGAGTGGGACTATCTCCGAGCTATCATGCTCAAGTTAGGCTTCCATCGTATATGGGTGGAGATGGTGATGCGCCTGGTGTCCACCGTCTCTTTCTCAGTTCTGTTCAATGGTGACCGCCTGGAAAGTTTCAAGCCATCCAGGGGCACCTACCCATCTATAGGCAGGGTGATCCAATCTCTCCCTATCTCTTCCTGTTGGCAGCAGAGGGCCTTTCGTGCCTCTTGAAACATAGAAACCATTCATCAACACTTCAGGGTATTTTGGTGGCACCGTCAGCTCCGTCGGTGAACCACCTTCTCTTTGCAGATGACAGCCTGCTGTTTTTTAGGGCGAATAGGGAGAGTGCTCAGGAGGTAAAGGATGTGTTGCAAGTTTACTGCCGTGCCTCGGGACAGCAGGTAAATCTGGACAAGTCCTCAATTCTTTTTGCTAAGGGCTGCCAGAATAATGTACGTGAGGAAATCATGGGAATTCTAAATGTCCATAATGAGTCGCTGAACGAAAAGTATCTAGGAATGCCATCCGATGTGGGCAACTCGACTAATGGAGCTTTAAAATACCTTAAGGACAGAGTGTGGAAGACGTGACCGACCCAGAATCCCTGGAGGCCATGGCATGCAGAGAGGGGCTGGCGCTTGCCAGCGATGATCTGTTGCTGCGTCATATTAGACTGGCGACCGACTGCTTGGGGGTTGTCAGGAGCTTGAGAGAAGAAGGAATGGGACCTTATGGCCACATTGTTCGGGAGATCAAAGCGAGAGGCGCTGCGTTCCAATCCTTTGAGCTCGTCCATGAAGGAAGGAGGTCCAACACCGACGCACATAACCTTGCCAAGAGTTCAATTTACGCCAATGTTGGAAGGCATGTGTGGCTGTTATCGCCGCCTGAGGGCGTTGTGTATTCCACAAACTTTGGTGATGTAATATAAGTGTGGAAGATCCTAAAAAAAAAGCAGATACATTGTATCGCAAACGCTCTAACCCATCGAGAAGCTCCTTCATTGTTGTTGATGTGAGCACTTTCCCAGAGCCCTATTTAATAAGTGGCGGAGTCTACAAAAGGGTGGGAGCATAAAATGTAGGTGAGTCAATTGCGTGTGGCCTTCAAGTATTTCGTATTGTAACAATATTCGATCGGCATCCAAACAAAGGTGCATGTACGGTTCCTAAGGACAATTGATACCTAATCATTGAGAAAAATGAAATAAGTTGATAGCGCGATCTCGTACTAACACATACTCTCTCTCTAAATATTGAAGAACTTGCATGCGGCCTTCAAGCCACAACCGCGGTATCCAATGATACTGATCTCAGACTTGGGGGGGCTGCTTGCCCCTTCGCGTCGACAAGGAAACTGTGGACGACAATGGGTTTTGAATTCTAATAGAACGAGGATCCTATCGAACAAATAGAGGAAAGGGCAGAAAGGGGCTAAAGTAAATTCCTATGACATTTGCATATGGCACGAAAAGGAAATCCAATTTCGGTAAGACTTGATCTGAATCGTAGTTCAGATCCAAGTTGGTTCAGTGAGGGCGACCGCGAAAATCACCGAATGGGTTCGGTCCGTCTTTTCCTGATCTTTCTTTGTTAAAAACAAAAAAGGCGTGAGAGGACGTTGCAGATGTCCGGTACGGACACGACTTCTTCTAACGCTAGAAGACCACAGGAAGAAACCCGGGACCAGAGCATGTCGTGAAGCACACGGGGCGGGCGTGCTTCGACCGTGTCTCCGGGGCACAGTTGAATGTAGATATCATGAACGCGAGGATAAGGATACCAGGCCGAGAAACCCGGGCAAGTACTCCCCTAATGTGCCGATCGCTAGCGCATCCAGGGCCCCGGCGCCCAGCTCCGCTGGAGAGGCCGTCACTGATCTGAAAAGTGCGTCTGCGGTTCGGATAGACTGATTCTGCTTGTGAAAAAAACAGGTGCTAAGTTTCATTTCAGATCAGTGAATAAATCGAAAAAAAGAGACCTTTCTCCCTCGGCGCCGCACTATGCTCCGCTTCAACAAATGAGAGTTTTCGGTGGAACCGGTGAACCACGCGAGCTACTTAGATGCGTGGGGCAGAGGGCTCGTAGTACCTGATAGCGCTGCTATGCAGTGGAAGGGAAGGAGCTAAAAACCCATCTTTCTTTTTGATTCACCGAACGTTAGCGGCTTAAGCTAAGCTTATCACGAGCTGCGTTGCTGCTTGATCCGCAGCAGCGGGGGCAAAGGATCAAGCGCTTTGACTTTGCTTTGTCCCCCGGGATCCACCACAGGTTGGGTTTGAGAGCCGTGTGATGGGTGACTATCTAGCACGGTTCGGAGAGCACGTGTATGTAGTCTGCGCTGGTGAATGGAAGCAAAAAAGAAGCGGCTCTTCTTCCAGCAAGAAAACGGCTGCGCCACAAACAAGCGCAACGGCTTTCGCGCATCCGTTTCCTCGGCTCTGTCACCATTGACTCAATTTATTATTTTGGTAAATCATTGTATCAAGATGTCAATCTTAGATCTTATTTCAGTTCGATACGTCCACCTACGAAACTCGCCTTTGGCTTTCGTCTCGGTAGGTGTATTATTCTACATTTTCCCAAAAGGACATTCATTCATTTCTTTCTTCCCGGGCGATCACCACGACTAAAACAAAAAAAAAACAAGAAATCAATACCCGTACTAAAGGAAAAGGGCTGGTGGTCGACATTTGCATTTGGGAAAGTCGGGCCGATCGGGATCGGGTGTCTTCATTCAAGCGAGGGTACAGAGGAAGAACGAAACGAAGTGAGAGGCCGGGGGGCAGGGAAAAGAGTCGAGTCGATCGACCGGGAGAAGCAAAACGAAATCCGGATTTGGCCGAAAAAGATGCAACGTTATGGATACCATGACCGATCACCATCGAGAAAGAATCATTTTTATAAATCACTTCAGGTGAGCGGGGCCTTCAAGCGTCTTCCTCCTCAATACGCCGAGGTTTTAGATGATTTCGGAAGTTTTTTTAAATTAATTCAAAAAGTAAAAAAACTTTTAAAAAAGTCCCACTCTGACGGCCCGACGAGTCATCTACTAAAAAGGACCCTCCCCGCTGTGCGCCCCTCCTTCCCCGCTGTGCGCCCCTCCTTGAATTATTCGGTCATGCAATACTTTTTTAATACTAAGAATAAAATGCATTTCAACCCCGTCCTAGTTCTCAATCATTTCGTGGCACCCGGTGTGGCTGAACCATCTACGATGGGGGGAGCGAAGGGAGTAAGCTTAGATAAGATAATACGCTCTCTCATCGCTTTTTTTGTAGAAAGCTCCACCGGCGATAAAAAGTGTTTGGCCCGAGCCAAAAAGAGGTTTATCCACTTCATTCGCCAAGCGAATGATCTTCGCTTCGAGGGAACAAAAACCAAATTGCTCATTCCTTTCTTCGGTGCTCCCTTCCTTTTTAAAAAGGATAGGGTTGGGGCGTATACCCGGAAACAACTCCTAGCTCAATTCCGGAAACAATTCCCAGCTCAATTACGGAAACAACTCCTAGCTCAATTTAGGATCAAATGTAGGAACCTCATGGGTAAGGATAAGGTAATGGAATTGATAGAGAAATTCATAGACCTAGGTAGGATAGGAAAATTAAAAAAGGGAATAGAGATGATGATAGAGATCATACTGAGAAAGAGGAGAATTCCGTACGGGTACAACTCTTATTTTAACGAAGTGCAAAAAATGCGATCTTTTTTGTCTAATAGAACAAACACTAATACCTTAATTGAGTCGGTAAAGATCAAATCTGTTTATCAAAGTGCTTCTCTGATTGCTCAAGACATCTCTTTTCAACTGAGGAACAATCCAATCTCATTTCGTTCCATTTTTAGTAAAATAGTGAAGGATATTCCATTAAAAATGCCAAAAGGGGTGGAGGGGATACGTATTTGTTGTTCTGGTCGATTAGGGGGTGCGGAAATAGCTAGAACTGAATGCGGAAAGTATGGAAAAACATCTTGTAATGTATTTAACCAGAAAATCGATTATGCTCCTGCGGAAGTATCTACTCGTAACGGAATTTCAGGTGTCAAAGTGCGGATCTCATATAGTTAAAATCAGAAGGGACGTGCTATATCCGAAACGTACGAAATATAGTAAATATTTTAAATGCAGATGTAGTAGGGGTCGCGAACCGGATGGTACACAACTTGGTTTTGGAAGATATGGCACCAAAAGTTGTAGAGCTGGTCGTCTTTCATATCGAGCCATTGAAGCAGCGCGTCGGGCTACAATCGGCCAATTCCATCGTGCTATGAGCGGACAATTCCGAAGAAATTGTAAGATATGGGTAAGAGTTCTCGCAGATCTTCCTATTACGGGGAAACCTGCAGAAGTTCGAATGGGAAGAGGAAAAGGAAATCCTACGGGTTGGATTGCTCGTGTGTCCACGGGACAAATCCCATTTGAAATGGATGGTGTGAGTTTGTCAAATGCTCGACAAGCCGCTAGATTAGCGGCGCATAAACCATGTTCGTCAACCAAGTTTGTTCAGTGGTCGTAACGTAATTGGTTAGTGGGGAAAAACCGGGCCGGGACTCAAAAGAATTTGGCGAAGTGTTTGTTCCTGAACGAGGGAAGTGGAAAGACAAAGAGGGATAGGGAGCTCGCCTCCTTCTTTTTTGTAATCGCCGAAATTGTACGACGACCCTTCTTGTTCCAGGCATACGACCCTGAGACGTGACGGTGTCACTTTTCCGGCCCGGTAAAGTGAAAGTTATATAAATAAGAATAAGAATAAGAAAGAGAAGCGTGATGTTGTCAGCAATCAAATTATCGTAAATAGATAGTGCGGTTGCGTTGTTTCAATTTCTGTTCGTCGGTCAAAGGTGTGGGCCCGCTTACTAATACGGAGAGGGTTCCGAATGATAAAGACCAATCCAAAACTTCTGCGTTTCGTTGGTAGAACCCACGCCAATATCATATTGACTCTCTCTCGTCCAATAAGAGTTTCCTAGAGTTACTTTATTCAAATTCTCTCCTTTCCAAAGCTCCACAAGGCGGGCAAAAAGAGTAATAGGACAACAAGCAATATTGCTTTCATTTATTTGGAGTTCTTTCTTTGTTGAGATGGAAATCGACGTTCTTTTGAAAAGGGCTAGGTAGTTTGCACGCAGGCAAAACTTCTTCATGAAAGGTAAAAAATAGACTTTGATTTCATGGGTTTATTAATGACTAGTCCTTCGTTTGAAGCCTTAAGAAACCGGCAGAGAAAGCGGCTGTTTTTTTTTCCGAATGACCTTATTTCGAGAATCAACTAACCGACAAATCCGTAGCCCAGGTGATTCGCTGCCTCCCTCTCGCCAAAATGGGATGAATCTTCTCATGCAGCTTTTTGATTATTCAGGGCGCAGCGAAGCCAATTTCCATCAAGGCAAGGGGGGTAAATAAGGGGGAAGAGGAGTTGTCACGATAGAAAAGAGAAATGACTATAAGGAACCAACGATTCTCTCTTCTTAAACAACCTATATACTCCACACTTAACCAGCATTTAATAGATTATCCAACCCCGAGCAATCTTAGTTATTGGTGGGGGTTCGGTTCGTTAGCAGGTATTTGTTTAGTCATTCAGATAGTGACTGGCGTTTTTTTAGCTATGCATCACACACCTCATGTGGATCTAGCTTTCAACAGCGTAGAACACATTATGAGAGATGTTGAAGGGGGCTGGTTGCTCCGTTATATGCATGCTAATGGGGCAAGTATGTTTCTCATTGTGGTTCACCTTCATATTTTTCGTGGTCTATATCATGCGAGTTATAGCAGTCCTAGGGAATTTGTTCGGTGTCTCGGAGTTGTCATATTCCTATTAATGATTGTGACAGCTTTTATAGGATACGTACCACCTTGGGGTCAGATGAGCTTTTGGGGAGCTACAGTAATTACAAGCTTAGCTAGCGCCATACCAGTAGTAGGAGATACCATAGTGACTTGGCTTTGGGGTGGTTTCTCCGTGGACAATGCCACCTTAAATCGTTTTTTTAGTCTCCATCATTTACTCCCCCTTATTTTAGTAGGCGCCAGTCTTCTTCATCTGGCCGCATTGCATCAATATGGATCAAATAATCCATTGGGTGTACATTCTGAGATGGATAAAATTGCTTCTTACCCTTATTTTTATGTAAAGGATCTTGTAGGTCGGGTAGCTTCTGCTATCTTTTTTTCCATTTGGATTTTTTTTGCTCCTAATGTTTTGGGGCATCCCGACAATTATATACCTGCTAATCCGATGCCCACCCCGCCTCATATTGTGCCGGAATGGTATTTCCTACCGATCTATGCCATTCTTCGCAGTATACCTGACAAAGCGGGAGGTGTAGCCGCAATAGCACCAGTTTTTATATCTCTCTTGGCTTTACCTTTTTTTAAAGAAATGTATGTGCGTAGTTCAAGTTTTCGACCGATTCACCAAGGAATATTTTGGTTGCTTTTGGCGGATTGCTTACTACTAGGTTGGATCGGATGTCAACCTGTGGAGGCACCATTTGTTACTATTGGACAAATTCCTTCTGTCTTTTTCTTCTTGTTCTTTGCCATAACGCCCATTCCGGGACGAGTTGGAAGAGGAATTCCAAAATATTACACGGATGAGACTCATCGCACCGGATCAGTCTCTTAGACGGATGAGACTGATCACACCTGATCAGTGATCAATTCTGGCACAATGAATTTACGAGTTATTTTACACAATGAATTTACAAGCAGATGAGTTTGCAACGGTAGACCTATGTCCTGAAAAGAGTTCCATAAACAAGGGAACGAAGCGACCGATAACGTCCCCTCGGGGAAGAGCTCAGTATACATGTCCCACTGATTTACGTAACACGCTTTCGAGCAAAGCAAACTGTTCGGATGTGATGTGGTTTATAGAGCCGAGTGAGCTCGGATCCCATGCCCAGATGATCCATCCCTTGTTGGTTTTGCTTTTGACGTTCCCCGATCCGAAGAGTGGGGAGAAACGTCTACTATGAGCTATCAACTAGTTATGCGCGGGCCTTTCGAGAGGCAACAACAGGTTCTGGTATCCGCCTTGAAATAGATCTATAGATTCCATATGCCATTGATTCTAAGATGCTCAAACGCGTAAAGAAAGGAAACATCGACATTGACAGTGAACCTGCTTCCAAACCCTGGCTCAAAGCGCGCACATGGTCCAATTCTCTGAATGGCGAAGTCAATCAATGCGCCTGTAGCGATGATGAAGAGCATCCCTATCACATGGCCATTCCGCCCGATGGACCTTTTAGGACCATTCCCACCGGCTAAAGGGGGCTAGAAACACCTGGTCGTTGCCGTTGATTACTTTACCAAATGGGTCGAAGCATTACCCTATATCTTATTACACATTTAATGAACCAGACGAGTTGACCAATGACTAGTGAATGGAATCTGAAAAGGCAAAGCCGAGTCCAGCTATACAAGTAAGAAGAAAACTTTAAAACAACCCTGGTGTTTAATGAGAGCTCTCGTATTGAAGCAAGTGCCAATCCGTTCTTAGCTTAGTTAAGGCAAACAAACCCCATTAGTAGCGGCAGAGCCGAGCATATGAGCAGATCCAAGATATAGGGATCAGCGTAGGTTCGTGTGACCTTCCGACTAGAGTCCATTTCATGGAGTCGAAGAAAGCATAAAGTCTGTGGCAGAAGCTGGGGATTCTGCCGACAAAAGGCAGTTGAGAGACCGGACATCCGTTTTGATGTTCTATTCTTAGCACAAGAAGTTGCGTTGTATAACGACTATGACTCGCTTCGATGATCAATATGAGACTTCTCCCGATCAGAGAGATACCTACCCTAAAGGGATTTCTCATCACTAATGGCACGGATTCCGCTCGAAGATCTAAGAACTGAAGGTTAGTTCCTGGGTAACCACCAGGCACATATGCCTATGAGCATCCGGTACAACCCGTACCCTAATTCCTCCTCCGGTCTAGATTTCCTGTCTCCCGAGCATGGCTGTCGAGCTGAGTCCCGCCTTGGTGATCCCGCTTAACAATAGTTATTTGAGCCTACATATGCATTGGCAGAGGGAGAAGAAGAAGAAGAGCATGAGCATAGGTTTGCATCATTTTATGCAAGTTTAGCCTGTTAACGCCCAGAGCTTGATTCTTAAGCACCCCATTCTCTTCAGGTCGATACCCCTTTGAACAAGAAATTCTCCGAAATGGCTATCAAGGGCACAAAGATATCCAATTATCTGGTTAAGCTCTCGGGAAAATGCTCCCTATTGGGTAATAACTTGAATGTGCGCATGCTTCTGGAATAACAATTCGATCGTTTGAAAATGAATGAGGCAAGGGTCGGCAGAGGAGGCGTGCGCAGTAGTACAAGAATTCGTTGAACCTAGTCACTATTGAAAATAGAATACCTAGTATAAACCTACCCAGCTAGGACGTTAAGGCAAGTCATCGATGCAAAATATCATAGTAAGAGATCGGTTTCATCAACGAGCACATCGGGTAAGATCAAGGCATTCCCTTAGTGTGGTTCGATTGCTGACTGGATGCAATAACAAAGGAAATCCAAGTTCTGATAGGTTTGCTAGTATTCTCCTTTGGGTGCTAAGCCATGCGGTTCGACTCCGCAGCAGAACAATTGCAATGAGAATTAGCGTATAGAAAGGAGATTGGTTTGCAGATCGGTTGGGTTAAGATGGTTTACGGTTCGGATTACAAGTTAGATACGTGAGCTGGATAAGCGTTTGCCCACGCTTAGAAACAATGGGATTGATTCAGTCCTTTGGTTTACGATTCGGTCCCCTACGGTTGGATGGGAGCTCGGCCTCCTGCTCGTTCGGTGAGATGGGAACCTTCCGAATGATAAGATCAAGAATGAGCTGCGACAGCCGAAAGGTCTCATTCGCTGGGATCGGATAGTCAATCCTCTTGTCCCAAGTGCGGACAGGAGAAGCCAGGTCGGATTACGACATTGAATTGAATTGAGTGGCCCCTTCCCTTCGCATCACAGCATCAACCCTGATCACCTCACTTTACGTCAATATTGGTGAGCATGCCACAAGATGTACGATTTGATTGGTTACTCAAGTGTCTAAGTGTTAGTTTCTTCTTATGATAGACTGAAGGCTTATCGGCGCGCGAAGGTTCTCTGGATTGGTTGTGGTGAGCGCTGGGCGAAGGATTGTCAGTGTAAAGCTACTGTTCAACTCCATGTTGTTCAGGAAATGGTGGAATTATCGCGGAGTACTGCTGCAGGCTATTCTATGTTACAGGACCATGATGACTCTGCTTCGGATCTAAGGGTCCTCTCCGCTGAAGCTAATCAGAAATCTCCTGCACTCCGTTCCATTCAGTTAGCTTGCTCAGTAGTCCATAATTTTGATGTTACCCTCTTCTCTTGGTCGACTCGGGCAGCACTCATTCCTTTTTGAATGCATCATTGGCATCTCATATTGAAGCTCAAATTGTCATCTCCTGAATCTGTGCGTGCAGGCAGCATCAATTTATCACCTAATGGTATCTTTGTTCTACCGGCACATACATTTCGATTTCCTTGGTCAACGGAAGTCACCTTTTCTTTTTCCTTGTTTTCGTCATGCGTCGATTCAACATTCGTTGGACTTTGTAGCTTCAAGGACGTAGTCATCCTCTCAAGATTCTAGTCATGATATTGCTTAAAAAGAAGCCCTACTTACCTATATTATCAAAGGACCCAGTCGAGCCCAAAAGTGCATGGGTGACAAAATTTAGGACAAAGTAGGCGCGGAAGATCCACATGCAACGAAACATCCCTCACGAGTTCCAAACCTGACCTTCTTTAAGCTGCTTCGACTACGGGAACCACAAGGAAAACGGAACACGAGCGGGAATGTGGGAGTGGGTCCTTCCATATAGTTGGCTTGATGGCCCTTGTGGACAGAGTCTGTTCTCATTAGAGAATTGACCTTAGAACTTTGTGATCAAGACCCGTGGTTAGTCAAGTAGAAACTTTCTCTCAGGAAAGGAGGTCCGCTTATTTACTTATCTGAAAAAGCAAAAGGTAGGTAGGCTGTTTCAGAGAAGAGTACGTGGGTTTTCACATAGCCGGATATGAAAAGAGACCCTAATGAGTAGCTTTTTTTTGATTCGTAAACCTTTCTTTCTGTGCTTATGGAATCAGCCAGTGGCAGGTCTTGGCGATTGAATTCATCCCGTTTTACTTTGTTGAGTGCGATCTGGTATTGACTTGCCCTTATTTTCCATCGATCGGGTAGTTAGTTAGGTCCCGCGGACAAGAAGTCCTATATACTTAAATAAGAGGGACTCCTTCCAGGCATCGCCGTTAAGGTGCTCTTTTTATAGATTTCTATACCTTCCCCTCCCTTTCCTCTGTATCCGGGCCTACGCGAACAGCTGCTTGCTTATCGAA